AAAATCCCCCAAACGATTCGTTACAAACGCCTTTTGACAAGCATTTGCCGCAGTAGGTCGTGTGAACCAAAACCCTATTAATAGATAGGAACACACTCCAACCAATTCCCAAAAAATATAAATTTGTATCAAATTTGAACTAGTAACTAATCCCACCATGGAAGTACTGAAAAAACTCATATAAGCAAAAAATCTCAAGTATCCTTGATCGTGAGCCATATAATTATCACTATAAATAAGAACCATAATTCCAACAGTAGTGATTAACATTGACATAATAGAAGTAAGTGGATCAATCAAATAGCCAAATTCTAAAGAAAAATCATTATCGAGGGTCCAAGACCATACATATTGATAGATGGAACTGCTATTTATTTGCTGAATAGACAGATTCGTTGAAAAAAGCATGACTATACTTAACAATAAAACACTTGGAAAGGCCCATATACGATGAAGATTTTTTGTTGCTGTCGGAAAAAAAAGAAGTCCAACTCCTATTAACATAGGAACTGGAAGTGGAACGAAAGGCAAAATCCACACATATTGATATGTCTGTTCCATAAAAAAAAAGTTTTTTAATTCTTAGTTAATATTAATTCTTTCTGATTCACTGGACCTTACCTCTTTTTTGAAAGGAGTCAATAAAAAAATGAAGATAGACACTAACTTAACCTAACTTAAATAGAATTTTTGAATTTTGATTTCTTTTTATTACTTATTTTACTTATTTTTTTTTTGAATTTCAGGTAAATATTTCAAATATTCAAATGAAGAGGTTACAATTGGTCAAATCATATGACAGAAAGAGATTAATTACTAGTCTCCTAGGAATTTGAAAATTCAAGTTAAATTGGGCATATTTGTTTTGTGCCGAGTTTGACAAGTTACTAAAAAAATTCTTCTTTTTTTTTCTATTTTTAGTAATATTTTATGTGATATTCCCATATCATTCACCCATCTTATTTTCTTTTATATTTTTATAGATTTTTAGAAAAAAAAATATTATCTAGAAAAGAAATACATAATGATGAATTAGAAAAACACGGATCTTTTTTAACAATTTTTAACAATATGAACAATAGATGTCTTTCACATCCAGCTATACCAACAAAAAATCTATTAATTTTTATTTAAATGGCAGTTCCAAAAAAACGTACTTCTGCATCAAAAAAGCGTATTCGTAAAAATTTTTGGAAACGGAAGGGGTATTGGGCAGCGTTAAAAGCGTTTTCCTTGGGGAAATCCCTTTATACGGGGAATTCAAAAAGTTTTTTTGTGCGACAAACAAATAAACTAAGTAAAATAAACTAAGACTAAGTAATAAAACATAATCTGTTGGAATAACCTAAATTGGCCTGGCTCAAAAAGTGACTCATTTCATTTCGAAAAATCAAATTTATGAATTCCATTTCTTATTGATTAACTTAAATAGGGAATGGGATTCATCTCCCTCTTAGATTAGAATCTGGAGAATAAAAATGCTTCTGTTTACCTTAACGAATTGAAAAAAAAATACTTTTTTTTTTTTGGGGGGGGGGTTCTATACTTTAATAGTAATAGTACGATTATCTAGTTTTCCAAGAGTTCAAGTTGAGACGAGTACAAAATACACAATAAAACACAAACCCTAAACAAAAATAATGAACCTTTAAATAGATATTTGAACAAAATTAGATTCAGTAAATTCAATCTTTCCTAAAAAATATTGCACCCAATTGAATTTGTAAATCTAGACGATTCCTTATTCATAGGCTATTATCAGGTCAAGTCAGGCCGCTATGGTGAAATTGGTAGACACGCTGCTCTTAGGAAGCAGTGCTAGAGCATCTCGGTTCGAGTCCGAGTGGCGGCATATCATCTCCTAAAAAAAAGAAAATCGATCCTATAATGAAAAATGAAAATTAATTCAATTTCGGATTTTTTTTATAATTATAATTAAAGAATTCCCCTTTTATGATATTTTTATGATATTTTCAACTTTAGAACATATATTAACTCATATTTCTTTTTCGACCCTTTCAATTATAATTACAATTCATTTGATAACCTTTTTAATCGATGAAATCAAAAAACTATATGATTCATCCAAAAAGGGTATGATAATAACTTTTTTCTGTATAACAGGATTATTAATTTCTCGTTGGATTTATTCGGGACATTTTCCACTAAGCAATTTATATGAATCATTAATCTTTCTTTCATGGAGTTTTTCCTTTATTTATATAGTTCCATGGTTCAAAAAAAATCAAAATTTTCTAAGCACAATAATTGGCCCAAGTGCTATTTTTTCCCAAGGCTTTGTTACTTCAGGCCTTTTAACTGAAATACATGAATCCGCAATATTAGTACCTGCTCTTCAATCCGAATGGCTAATAATGCACGTAAGTATGATGATATTAGGCTATGCGGCCCTTTTATGTGGATCATTATTATCAGTATCACTTATAGTTATTACAGTTAGAAAAAAGAGAAGGTTTTTTTCTACGAATAATCATTTATT